CAATTCATTTCGAGTTACTTAATAGCCTATTTCTTATACTATATCTCTATCCCGTGAAATTCTCGAGCCGAAAGATGGATGCATATGCTGTGTTTCATTTTGCTAAATGATATCAATTAAATGGTATATCAATTCTATAAATTGGATATAGCAATAAATAAATCCGCAAAATTCTTTTATTTTAGATAGAAGAAATGTTTCTTCTATCTAAAATAAAAGAATGTACCCTTCTATCCAAATCCAATTTGCATCGATAAAATAAATCCAAATTCCAGATTCCAGCAGTAGATGAATAATTGCAAATTTGTGTGTGTACGAGATTAGAATAACTTCAAAATAACTGACATAATTTTGTATTTTTCCTGATCAGAAAAATACATGAAAAAGAAAGGAGGTAGAAAAATTTTTGGATTTATGGTTAAAGAAGAAAAACAAGAAAACAGGGGTTCTGTTGAATTTCAAGTATTCAGTTTCACCAATAAGATACGGAGACTTGCTTCACATTTGGAATTACACAAAAAAGATTTTTCATCGGAAAGAGGTCTACGAAGACTTTTGGGAAAACGTCAACGTTTGCTGGCTTATTTGGCAAAGAAAAATAGAGTACGTTATAAGAAATTAATAAGTCAGTTGGATATTCGGGAGAAGTAATTTAATCGTTCGAATTTTTTCTTATTTTATTAGTAGTCTTATAGTAGTCTTAGATTTTGCATTTTGATGAGCCTTGTTTTGAGGAATTCATGGAATAATGAATTAAGGAAAAAAGAATATGAACAAAGATACATAACATAAAAAAAAGAATAGATAAGATGATATTCGCCCTCCTCCCACATATTTTAATTCTTCTCCTATACAAAAACTAGCAAGACCCACTCCATTGGTAATCCCATCAATGACACCTTTATCGAAAAAATCCATTAGTTCGGTTAATCTTCTTATACCCAAGATAAAGACACTAGTATAGAAAACATCTATATAACCACGATTATATGACCAACTGTATATCTTTTTTTTTACTTCATCCAAAAAGTTCTTTTGTGGATTCCCTTGTAAAAGGGAATTTTTAAAATTCAAATTCTGAAAAAAAGAATAAGCAGATCCATAGAAAATATATGCTATGAATAGACCAAAAATCGCTAAACTTACAGAAGAAATTGCATTAGTGAGAAATTCGTAGGAATTTATGGAAGAATTAGAACTTTCTTGGAAAAAGTTTATTGAAGGGGTTAACCACCTTGTTAATATGGTTAACTCCGATATTCCATTATCCTTTACTTCATTATCAAAATGGATTCCTATGGATCCAATGAACAAAGTAAAAAGCAGTAATATAAGAAGAGGAAATAGCATAGTATTTCCCGTTTCATGAGGATAGACAAAAGTGTTTTTAGCCCCAAAAGGGGTACTAAAGGACCCTCTTGTATTACCAGGAATTTTGGGTATAGGTATATTTTCTGAAAAAAAAGAAACTCCATTCTTATTCTTCATTGTTGATAAAACAAAATCCCTATTTACTCCTTTAGGTATGCTTTTTCCCCATAAGGATATTGAATACAACGCACCTTCTTTAGTAGTACTGTAATTTTGAAAATGAACACGCAAATACCCATCAAAAGTAAGTAAATATATCCGAAACATATAAAATGCAGTTAATCCTGCAGTAAAAGAGGCTATTATCCCAAAAAAAGGGGAATACAACCAACTATTACTAAGGATTTCATCTTTGGACCAGAAGCAAGCAAGAGGTGGAATACCACAAAGAGAAAGTGTAGCACATAAAAAAGTTGTTCTTGTAATTGGAACGTATTTTCTTAACCCCCCCATAAGAACCATATTCTGACTTTTATCTGGTGAATATCCAACAAGAGGTTCCATTGAATGAATAATGGACCCGGATCCTAAAAACAATAAAGCTTTCGAATAAGCATGAGTGATCAAATGGAATAAAGCAGCTTGATAAGAACCTATACCTAGAGCTAACATCATATAACCCAACTGCGACATTGTAGAATAGGCTAAGCTTCTTTTAATATCTCTCTGAGCAAGAGCTAAAGTGGCTCCTAAGAAGAGTGTTATTGTACCTACTAACGAAATGAAATTCATTATGAAAGGTAGGGATATGAAAAGAGGAAAAAGCCGAGCTAGAAGAAAAATCCCCGCAGCAACCATAGTTGCTGCGTGTATAAGAGCCGAAATGGGAGTGGGTCCTTCCATAGCATCAGGTAACCATACGTGAAGAGGGAATTGTGCGGATTTTGCAACTGCACCAAGGAATAATAAAAAAGCACACAAAGTAGTAAGTAAAGAATTAATCCCATTATTAGGAATCCAGTTATTGGCTATTTGGAACAAATCCCGAAACTCTAAACTACCTGTTATCCAAAAAAAGCCTAAAATTCCCAATAACAGACCAAAATCCCCTACACGATTAGTTACAAAAGCTTTTTGGCAAGCACTCGCTGCAATTGGCCGTGTAAACCAAAAGCCTATCAATAAATAAGAACACATTCCTACAAGTTCCCAAAAAAAATAAATTTGTATCAAATTGGAACTAGTAACCAATCCCAACATGGAAGTATTAAAAAAACTTATATAAACAAAAAATCTTAAATATCCTTCATCGTGAGACATATAATCGTCACTATAAATAAGAACTAAGATTCCTACGGTAGTAATTAGTATTAACATAATAGAAGTAAGAGGGTCGATCAAGTACCCAAATTCTAAGGAAAAATCATTATTGATGGTCCAAGACCATAGATATTGATAGATAGAACTTCCATTTATTTGTTGAATAGACAGGTGAACTGAGAATACCATAGCTATACTTAACAGTAAAACACTAGGCAAAGCCCATATGCGACGAAGATTTTTTGTTGCTGTTGGAATAAGAAAAAGCCCAAATCCGATTGACATAATAACTGGAAGTGGGAGAAGAGGGATTACCCAGGCATATTGATATGTATGTTCCATAAGAAAAGAAATAGCAATTTTTAGTTGAAATTTATAGTTCAATTTTTCTATAAAAAAAAGAAAATGGTTTCCGATTCACCAAACTTATTCTTATTTCTTTCAGAAGGAATTAAAAAACAAAATTGAGAATAAGAAAAAATACTCGAATTCTGAATTTTTCAAAATTTATCTCATTAAAATATTCCCAAATTCAGAGTGGGTTTAGTTGCTTAAATTCAAAAAGTGAATCAAAGAATTTCGTTATCCAGTTATTAGCTAAAAAAAGATATTTATTAAAATACAAAAAAAGATTGAATCATTTTACTTTCTATTCATTTTTGTATTTCTTTCTGTTAAAATGAAATAGGTCTCTTCTTTCGTAACTGATTGAGTGATTAAATTCCAAAGAAAATCCATATTTATAGGAAATTCTCTAATATTTCTTACTTCATATAAAAAGGAAATCCTAATGACTAGAATTATCTAAGTTTTAGAATGTTTAAAAGACTAAGTCTTTTTTTTTGATTGGAATTCCATTTTTGAATTTTACCTTCTTTTTATCCCCTCATCTTATATGATATGAGGGCTTATCCCCATAGCATATATTTATATATGGAGTAGATTTTCTATTTAAATTAATTTAAATAGAAAATCTGAAAAAATTCTTGTCTTATCCACATTAGACAAAATAAACTAAAAAAAAAAGAATTTTGAATTTCAGTATCTTTCAGTATCTAAGTATAAATACTAAGAAAAAACAGAAAGAAGGATTGATTTGCGACAATAGATGTCTTTCACATACAACTAGAAAAAAAGTAATCCCCTTTTTGAATGGCAGTTCCAAAAAAACGTATTTCGATGTCAAAAAAGCGTATTCGTAAAAATCTTTGGAAGAAAAAGACTTACTTTTCCATAGTACAATCTTATTCTTTAGCAAAATCAAGATCAATTTCTAGCGGCAACGAGCATCCAAAACCAAAAGGTTTTTCTGGGCAATAAACAAACTAATAATCTAGTTTTGGAATAATCCGAATTGACCTATCCCAAAGAAATCGAATTATTTAATATGAATAATTCGGATTAATTAATGAATGTACTTTTTATGTGTCGAATTCCTGGATACAATATTCTTAAAAGCAATTTCTCCATTATATAGAAAAATGTTTTTGGTATATTGTGTCCTCAGTATTTTTTTCCTATAAAGGAACTCTTTTTTATAATAGAATCCTCATAAAAATCAAAAATATGAGGATTCTATTATAAAAAAGAGAGTATTTTTGCAATAGGACTTACAACCTGTACCTATCTTATCCAAAATTCACAAAAAAAAATGGGTTTAGGATTGGTAAATCATATTAAAAAAAGCACAAAGGCTTTAATTCTATAAATTTTTCGAAAATACAAAATTCTTTGTAGTTAATGATAAAATTCTAATGTTCCTAAATTCTATGGACTCTCCCAATCTCGACGATTCGAGAAAAAAAAACTATTATTCTTTTAAGTTCACTATTATTTCAAGTTTGCCGCCATGGTGAAATTGGTAGACACGCTGCTCTTAGGAAGCAGTGCTCAAGCATCTCGGTTCGAGTCCGAGTGGCGGCATTCTCGAAAAAGAATACAATAGATTAGAAAATGGATTCAATTCGAAATTTCCAATTTTGTAATGGGACCCCCTCCTTATGCTATTTGCAACTTTAGAACATATACTAACTCATATCTCTTTCTCAACCATTTCAATTGTGATTACGATTCATTTGATAACCTTATTAGTTCGTGAACTTAGGGGATTACGCGATTCATCAGAAAAAGGAATGATAGTTACTTTTTTCTCTATAACAGGATTCCTAGTTTCTCGTTGGGTTTCTTCGGGACATTTTCCATTAAGTAATTTATATGAGTCATTGATCTTCCTTTCATGGGCTCTCTATATTCTTCATACTATTCCTAAGATACAGAACTCTAAAAATGATTTAAGCACAATAACTACGCCAAGTACTATTTTAACGCAAGGCTTTGCCACGTCGGGTCTTTTAACTGAAATGCATCAATCTACAATACTAGTACCTGCTCTCCAATCTCAGTGGTTAATGATGCATGTCAGTATGATGTTACTAAGCTATGCAACTCTTTTGTGCGGATCCTTATTATCCGCCGCTCTTCTAATCATTAGATTTCAAAAGAATTGCGATTTCTTTTCTAATTCTAAAAAGAAAAAAAATGTTTTCCTTAAAACATTTTTCTTTAGTGAGACTGAATATTTCTATGCAACAAGAAGTGCTTTTAAAAACACTGCTTTTCCCCCATTTCCAAATTATTACAAATATCAATTAACTGAGCGTTTAGATTCTTGGAGTTATCGTGTCATTAGTCTAGGGTTTACTCTTTTAACCATAGGTATTCTTTGTGGAGCCGTATGGGCTAATGAGGCATGGGGATCCTATTGGAATTGGGATCCTAAGGAAACTTGGGCATTTATTACCTGGACCATATTTGCAATTTATTTACATAGTAGAACAAACCCAAATTGGAAGGGTACGAATTCAGCACTTGTAGCTTCGATAGGATTTCTTATAATTTGGATCTGCTATTTTGGTATCAATCTATTAGGAATAGGTTTACATAGTTATGGTTCATTTACATTACTATCTAAATGATTATATAACATAAAACCTTCCTTTTATGAAGATTTTTACATTTTTATTTAATTTGAGAACCCCTTGGAGGTCTTTTCAAAGGGTTCTCAAAAATTCGAGATAGATCTAATTAGACTTTTTACTTTTTTCTGAATTTTTTGTTTTTTCCACTATGGAATATAGAGCGGACTGGTTAAAAAAAGAAAATCCTATTTAGGATAATAATTGGATAAGAGAGCCTCTACCCTGTCAACGGATAGCGAGAGAACAAAATCCGGATAAATACCAATTCCTATTACTGGTAAAAAGATACAGATTAAAAGAAAGAGTTCTCGTGGGCCAGAATCCACAAAATTTTCGTTTGGAACATGAAATAGCTTGTATCCATAGAACATCTGGCGTAACATAGATAATAAATAAATAGGAGTTAATATCATTCCAATTGCCATTACAAAAGTAATTAACATTTTTGGCATTAACATAAATTTTGGACTAGTAATTAGTCCAAAAAATACTACTAATTCTGCAACAAAACCGCTCATTCCTGGCAAGGCAAGAGAAGCCATTGAAAAGCTACTAAACATGGTAAAAATTTTCGGCATTGGGATAGATATCCCCCCCAATTCTTCGAGATAAACAAGACGCATTCTATCACAAGCCGTTCCCGCCAAGAAAAAAAGTGTAGCACCAATAAATCCATGGGATAATATTTGTAAAATAGCTCCATTTAGTCCAATATTGGTTATGGAACCAATTCCTATAATTAGGAAACCCATGTGAGATACGGAGGAGTAGGCTATTCTTTTTTTGAAATTTCGTTGACCAAGAGAAGTTAAAGCTGCATAGATTATTTGCACTGCTCCTATTATTACTAACCAGGGGGAAAATAGATAATGAGCATGAGGTAACAATTCCATATTGATCCGAATCAATCCGTATGCTCCCATCTTTAATAAAATTCCCGCTAAAAGCATACATGTACTGTAATGTGCTTCCCCATGGGTATCTGGTAACCACGTATGTAGAGGTATAATCGGCAATTTGACAGCATAAGCAATAAGGAAGCCAAAATAAAATAGTATTTCCAATGTTGCAGGGTATGATTGATTAATCAATCTTTCCAAATCTAATCCGGGTTCGTTGGAACCATATAACCCCATACCCAGAACTCCAATTAAGAAAAAAATGGAACCACCTGCAGTATACAAAATAAACTTGGTAGCTGAATACAGACGCCTCTTTCCTCCCCACATGGATAAAAGTAAGTAAACAGGAATTAATTCTAACTCCCACATGATAAAAAAAAGTAAAAGGTCTCGTGAAGAAAATAATCCTATTTGACCGCTATACATTGTTAGCATCAGGAAATAGAATAATCGCGAATTCCGGGTAACTGGCCAAGCCGCTAAAGTAGCTAAAGTAGTGATAAATCCTGTCAATAAAATGGATCCTAATGAAAGTCCATCGATTCCTAATCTCCAGTGGAAATCGAAAACATCTATCCATTTAGAATCCTCCTTTAATTGAATTAAGGGATCCTCCAATTGGAAATGATAACAGAATGCATAAGTCATTAGAAGGAATTCTAATAAACAAATAGATATAGTATACCACCTAACGATTTTATTTCCTTTATGAGGTAAAAAGAAAATTAATGAACCCGCAAATATCGGGAAAACCACAAGTATTGTTAACCAAGGAAAATAACTCATGATAAAGTAATAAAGACAAGATACGTTTTGACCAGAAAAGCCCATGCTCGATTATTTCGAGCACAGGCTTCTTCGGTAAAGAGGAATCAAATGATTCAAGTGGAGTTTTTTGTAACGTATCAATAAGATAGAGCCATGCTGCGGGTTGTTTCAGATCCTAAATAAACGCGGACACTTAAAAAATCTGTTGGACAGGCGGATTCGCATCTCTTACAACCCACACAATCTTCGGTTCTCGGCGCAGAAGCAATTTGCTTAGCTTTACATCCATCCCAAGGTATCATTTCTAATACATCTGTTGGACAAGCTCGTACACATTGGGTGCATCCTATACATGTATCATAAATTTTTACAGAATGTGACATTGAATCTATAAATTTTCCTTTTCAACATAAAAATTTTCGATCTGGTAAATCTGATAAAAAGAAAATTAGTACTATATAAATTAGATGTATTATAAACACCAGACGAAGCAATGGTTTATCCAAACTTTACCAAATAATGTAATATATTTCTTAATCTATTTGTGAGAAAGCGTGAAAAGAGCCAAGAGACTTTAATTTAAGGCTTCAACAGTCATAATTATATGAATTCCACATACTAATGCGAATTAGCCATAAATTGGCTATCATCTTTTCAATAGAAATTATTGCAATATTCAAATTGCAATATCAATAAATTGCAAAAATGCAATATTCAATAAGTAAAAAAGAATACTCTGAAATAACCTACTCAAATAATTCTTTTCCGATTGAGATGTATGGATCCATGTGTCTACAAATGGATATTCTCAAATAATAATAAGAAAATAAGATTCGATTTCTATTCATCTTAATGTCCCGTATTATTATATACGCGTCTTTGCTTAGAGGATTCTATGTCTAATTAGACAAAAAATTAGATTGATTAATACGAGTTGATTTCCTGTTACGATGGATGGAAGAAAGAATGGACAGCCCAATAGCTGCTTCAGCAGCCGCAAGGGCTATAACAAAAATTGCGAAAATGTCTCCTTTTAATTGGCGACTATCAAATAGATCAGAAAATGTTACGAGATTTAGATTAATTGAATTCAGTATAAGTTCAAGACATATTAGAGCTCTAACCATGTTTCGGCTTGTGATCAATCCATATATACCAATCGAAAATAAATAGACACTCAAAAAAAGTACATGCTCAAACATCATTAACTAACTCCTTATCAATCTCGATTCATTTCAATATGAGTACAAGAATTGAACCGATTCAATTAATTAGAATAGAACAATTACGCAACAAAAGAAAAAAGAAGGTACTTGTTGTATTGGCAGTAGATGGGTTTTACTAAATCAAAATTATGATTTTTTAGCTATTTATTTTCGATTTGCAATTCTAAGAATTTTGACTCATTCTAAGTATTTCTTATTGTCGGGCCATAGTAATTGCACCTATTAAAGAAACTAGAAGAATTAAGGAAATGAGTTCAAACGGAAGATAAAAATCGGTTGCTAAATGAATCCCAATTTGTTGAACGTTATTTATGAGACCCTGTTCTACTATTTGGTTTGATCTTGTAGTCCAAAGAATTCCATACCATGACGTATCTGGGATAGTAGTCATTAGTGAAAAAGGAATAGTTATACAAACGAGTGAAGTAAACCCGTCTCCAATAGTCCAATAATTATTATCTTTAGACCATTCTGAGCCGTTTACAAACATTACAGCAAATATGATCAAGACATTTATGGCTCCCACATAAATAAGAAGTTGTGCGACAGCTACAAAGTAGGAATTCAATAAAAAATAGAATAAGGATATACAAACAAGAACTAATCCCAGCGAAAAGGCAGAATAAATTGGGTTGGTAAGTAAGACTACTCCTAGACCCCCTAGTAGAAGAACAAATCCCCCAAATAGCACAAGAATCTCATGTATTGGTCCAGGTAAATCCATTATGGATAAGAAGAAATTTATAGTATAAAATTTTTCATGAACTAACTAAAACTAAAAGATTCAAGGAACGAAAAAGGTATTAGGATATTTTTTTATATATTAAGTTGTATAGTTAGAAATCACATCACGAAAATCTACTCTCATTTTAAATCTGGAATAATTTGCAATAAGCAGTAGGTATTATTATTTTTATAGTTAGTAAAAAAAGATTTTTTCTAACTATAAAAATAATAATACCTAGTAATCAGTAATCGTTCTTGAATTCAAAGATTTTTCTTCCTCTATTTTACTTTGAGACGAATTCCTAATTGTTTGAATTGTGTAATCTCCCATTATGGAGATTGGTAACCGACTCAAAGCAATTTGATTGTAATTCAATTCATGACGATCATAAGTAGAAAGTTCATATTCTTCAGTCATTGATAAACAGTTTGTCGGACAGTATTCAACACAGTTGCCACAAAATATACAAACTCCGAAATCAATACTATAATTAAGCAATTGTTTCTTTTTAATCTCCTTTTCAAATCTCCAATCCACAAGGGGTAGATCTATTGGGCATACGCGAACACATACTTCACAAGCAATACATTTATCAAATTCAAAGTGTATTCGCCCCCGGAAACGCTCCGATGTAATTGATTTTTCATAAGGGTAGTGAATCGTTATAGGTAAACGATTTGTGTGGGATAAGGTAATTATGAAACCTTGACCAATGTATCTTGCGGCGCGTATTGTTTGTTGACCATAACTAATGAACCCAGTTATCATAGGGAACATATTCTAAATATATATAAAAAGGGTATGTTTCTTTCTCTTGTTTGGGAGAACTTTTGTGTTGAAAATATTCTTACTGTTATTGTATTATCTTATTTATAGTGAAACTAGTTGGGAAGAGGTTGTTAATAAGAGATTGCCCAGAGAAATAGGTAAAAGAAATTTCCATCCAAGATTTAATAACTGATCCATTCTCATCCTGGGTAAAGTCCATCTTATTGTGATAGAAATGAAGAGAAATAAAAAAGCTTTAGTTAATGTAATAAGGATACCTATTATAATTTCCAAAATTCCAATCATTTTATTCATTTGGAAAAATCCAAAAAAGGATATATAGGGAATAGAGAAATTCCACCCGCCTAAGTATAGAACGGTTACAAATAAAGAGGAAACTAATAAATTTAGGTAAGAAACAAGATAAAATAAACCATATTTAATACCGGAATATTCGGTTTGATAACCTGCTACTAATTCTTCCTCTGCTTCTGGTAAATCAAAAGGTAATCTTTCACATTCTGCCAAAGAAGAAATTAGAAAAACTAGAAAACCTATCGGCTGGCGCCAAAGATTCCACCCAAAAAAACCATATTTAGACTGTGCTTCAACTATATCAACTGTACTTGAACTGTTAGATAATCATAGTCGACGATAACATCACTGTTCCCACCGCTATTCCAAAACCGTACATGAAAACTTAGCTTCATACGGCTCCTCTATGATCAAAAAAAAGGAAAGGATTATTTCGTTTCGGTATTGTCCCCTGGGCGTAGAGAAAGTTAGGTAAGATAAAATTGATTGGAAAGTCCTAAATTAGACCAAAGCAATTCCGTCTGCTAGAATAACAAAAAAGCGCTTCCGAATTGATCTTACCCTTTATATAATAAAATGATAATTTTTCTTTGTTCAGTAATAACTTAATATTGGAATAAAACACTTGTTATAGCAATTAATAAATGGAAAGAATTAGGCATTAGTTCATGAGGAATTCTATATGAATAATAGGATGAATAGGGATAAAGGAAGGAAAGAATAAATAAAGATCCTTTTTTGTATTGTATTCCATATCTTTTGTCCTATTCTTCTTTCCCCGGGAAGGTTATACTTAAAAAGAAAAAAGAATAAAGGATTAATTCGTTCTTGATAGCCATTTCCTTAACAAGTGAATGGGAACATACTCTAGACCGGAATCCGAAGAAAGTACTACTTGATAATTTCCACCAATTTCAAGTCCTTATTATGATTCCTTTTATGAGAAAAAATGTCTAATGATTTTGATTCTCTCATTATACTAAGCCTTTATGTATTTTAGTGTTCCTAATCCCTCACTAACTTTTGATGAATTGCCTTATGGTTATAAGTTCTAGTAATAACGAAAAATATTCTAGTAATGGAATTCCATAGCGCGAATCCTTTATTCTTGCCCGCTTCAAGATATGATGACTAATCAAACAATCTCAACCTTGGGGTAAGGAGTTTACACCGCTTATATTTACTTCAACTTTTTTCTTGTACGTAGGAAATGAGATTTTTGCTTTTGACTACAAATTAATAAGCTGTTTTGTTTCACTCATATAGCTATCTAGTTTAATTTACGAACCCGAATACAGAATAAGAAAAGGAAGATAAGTATTCAATGTATTTTAGAGGAAAAAGATCGTATTTTAACGAATCACACGTAGAGATATTGCTAGTACACAAAAAGTTAATGGTATTTCATAACTAATAGATTGAGCTGCTGCTCGTAGACCGCCTGAAAAAGAATATTTATTATTTGAGCTATATCCTGCCATGAGAAGACCAATAGGAGCAATACTTGAAATGGCAATCCATAAAAAAACACCAATACTAAGATCCGCTAAAACAAAACGATATCCCAAAGGGATAACTAAAAAACTTAATAAAACGGATATGACTGCTATAGAAGGCCCAATGCTAAATAAAGGAATATCTCCTCGGGATGGTAGGATATCCTCTTTTAAAAGTAGCTTAGTTCCATCCGCTATAGCTTGAAGCAGGCCTAGGGGGCCTGCATATTCAGGACCAATACGTTGTTGTATCGATGCCGATATTTCTCTTTCTAACCAGACAATTATGAGTACTTCTATTGTGATTCCCAGTAGGAGGGTCAAAATGGGTAGAATCCATATCAGTCCATAGACTTCTTTTAATAATTCCGATTTCGAAAAAGAATTGAGAGTTTCTACCTCTACCCTATCTATTATCATTTCAACGATCAACTTCCCCCATAATTATATCTATACTACCTAATATCGTCATGATATCAGCCAATTTCATTTTTTTAACTAGCTGAGGAAGAATTTGCAAATTAATAAAACCGGGTGGACGAATTTTCCATCTCCAGGGGAAAAGACTATCATCTCCTACCAGAAAAATTCCTAATTCACCTTTTGGAGCTTCCACTCTTACATAAAGTTCTTGCTTTGATAATTCAAAATTGGGTGAAGGTTTTTTACCAACAAATCGGTATTCAAAATCATTCCATTCGGAATTCTTTGCTTTCTTAAAGCGTCGGGCTTCTAAATTCTCATAAGGGCCCCCAGGAATTTTTTCTACAGCCTCTTGAATAATTTTGATGGATTCCTTCATTTCGCCGATTCGTACTAAATAGCGAGCTAACGAATCTCCTTCTTTTTGCCATTGGACTTTCCAATCGAATTGATTGTAAGACTCATAGGGATCAATTTTACGGAGGTCCCATTGTATTCCAGAGGCTCGTAACATTGGTCCCGATAAGCCCCAATTTACTGCCTCTTCTCCGCTAATAAAACCGACCCCTTCAACTCGTTCTAAAAAAATAGGATTCTGTGTAATAAGTTGTTGATATTCAACAACTCCTTGTAAAAAATAATCACAGAAATCTAAACATTTATCCATCCATCCATAAGGTAGATCGGCTGCTACCCCTCCGATGCGAAAGTAATTATGCATCATTCGCATACCTGTAGCAGCTTCAAATAGATCATATATCAATTCTCTCTCTCTAAAAATGTAGAAAAAAGGAGTCTGTGCTCCGAGATCCGCCATAAAAGGTCCAAGCCATAACAAGTGAGAAGCTATACGGCTCAATTCTAACATAATTACCCTAATATAGCTGGCCCTTTTGGGTATTTTAATATTTTCTAGGAATTCTGGTGCATTTACCGTTATTGCTTCTGTAAACATAGTAGCTAAATAATCCCACCGTGTTACATAAGGCAAGTATTGTATAATAGTTCTGTTTTCCGCTATTTTTTCCATTCCTCTGTGTAAATACCCTAATATGGGTTCACAATCAATAACATCTTCACCATCGAGAGTAACAATCAGTCGAAGAACACCATGCATTGATGGGTGGTGAGGGCCCATATTGACTATCATGAGGTCTTTTCTTGTAAGCGGTAGACTCATATTCTTTTTTCCTTAATTCATTATTCCATGAATTCCTCAAAACAAGGCTCATCAAAATGCAAAATCTAAGACTACTATAAGACTACTAATAAAATAAGAAAAAATTCGAACGATTAAATTACTTCTCCCGAATATCCAACTGACTTATTAATTTCTTATAACGTACTCTATTTTTCTTTGCCAAATAAGCCAGCAAACGTTGACGTTTTCCCAAAAGTCTTCGTAGACCTCTTTCCGATGAAAAATCTTTTTTGTGTAATTCCAAATGTGAAGCAAGTCTCCGTATCTTATTGGTGAAACTGAATACTTGAAATTCAACAGAACCCCTGTTTTCTTGTTTTTCTTCTTTAACCATAAATCCAAAAATTTTTCTACCTCCTTTCTTTTTCATGTATTTTTCTGATCAGGAAAAATACAAAATTATGTCAGTTATTTTGAAGTTATTCTAATCTCGTACACACACAAATTTGCAATTATTCATCTACTGCTGGAATCTGGAATTTGGATTTATTTTATCGATGCAAATTGGATTTGGATAGAAGGGTACATTCTTTTATTTTAGATAGAAGAAACATTTCTTCTATCTAAAATAAAAGAATTTTGCGGATTTATTTATTGCTATATCCAATTTATAGAATTGATATACCATTTAATTGATATCATTTAGCAAAATGAAACACAGCATATGCATCCATCTTTCGGCTCGAGAATTTCACGGGATAGAGATATAGTATAAGAAATAGGCTATTAAGTAACTCGAAATGAATTGTGGATATATCTGTATCCTTAACATACTGAAACGACTGCCATTATTCGTATCAAACCAATAGCGATTCATAAAAGCTAAATCTTGTAATCAATAGTGGGCCAATAATGAATTTTTTTGCATATGTATTAAGACGCTTGGTCTGATTTCGAAATTGTCCAGAGTTTTTTATGTTGTTTTCATTGCAAAATGATGGATCTCCTTCCGTAACTTTCCAATTACGAGTACGAGAATTGAAAGACATGAAAATTCTCAATTCTCTACGGCGTCGAGGAGATAGATAGAATATTTTCAGGAACAAGAAAATCAGAAGAATCTTTTTCTCTATTCACTACCATTCCGCGTCTTCGACTTCTATTAGTTTCTTTTCTTCTTTAATGCAATAGCTATAGTTTGATATAGAATCCATTTCTCAAAGTAATGGAAACCCTTCTCTTATAGGAAATGGTTCGAAAATGGCTATTCCACCTTTTAGGTTTAGGTATCGTGAAAAGTGATACCTGTGAAGATCGGGCATTTCAGTCACATTCAGATCCGTTTTTAGAGTCCATGATATAACCAAATTGGATGGATCTTCCACCCGTTTAGCTAAGAAAGAATAGATGCAGAGGTGGATAATAGATCGATATGAAGATCATGAGCTGCCCCGTAGATTGGAGAAAGAAGATCTAAGAGGGGCCTATGGAGAATGTGGTCAGAAATCCATAATAGAGTCCGACCACAACGGCCGAATTAATTATCCTCATCGAGAAACTTAGACTACTAAGTAGAAAAGATTTGAAAATCATGGCATGGGTCTCCTTTTTTTCTTTCTTTAGGG